TTGAAAATACCAGTGTAAGTGAAGACCCGATTAGAAATGATATAGATAAAAACACTCTTAGTGGGAGTGATAGTGACAATTCTAGTTACAGTAATGTTGATCATTTAGTCGGCGTTAGAGACATTCATAATTTCGTACCTGATGATACTTTTTTAGTTAGGGATAATAATAGGGACAGTTATTTCATATGTTTTGATATTGAAAATCAAATTTTTGAGATTGACAATGCTCATTCTTTTCTAAGTGAACTAGAAAGCTCTTTTTCTAATTCTCGGAATTTTTGTTATCTAAATAGTGTATCTAATAGTGATGATCCCCACTATGATCCTTACATATATGATACTAAATATAGTTGGAATAAACACATTAATAGCTGTATTGACAGCTATTTTCGTTCTCAAATTTGTATTGATAGTTACATTTTAAGTGGTATTGTCAATTACAATGACAATTACATTTCTAGTTACATTTTTGATGAAAGCAGAAATAGTAGTGAAACCCAGAGTTCAAGTATAAAAACGAGTCCGGCTGGTAGTGAGTTAACTATAACAGAAACGGAAAATTCTAATGATCTAGATTTTACTCAAAAATATAGGCATTTATGGGTTCAATGCGAAAATTGTTATGGATTAAATTATAAGAAATTTTTGAAATCAAAAATGAATATTTGCGAACACTGTGGACATCATTTGAAAATGAGTAGTTCAGATAGAATAGAACTTTTGATTGATCCGGGTACTTGGGTTCCTATGGATGAAGATATGGTCTCTGTGGATACCATTGAATTTCCGTTGGAAGAGGAATCTTACAAAGAGCGTATTGATTCTTATCAAAGAAAAACAGGATTAACTGAGGCTGTTCAAACAGGCACAGGTCAACTAAACGGTATTCCCATAGCAATTGGGGTTATGGATTTTCAGTTTATGGGGGGTAGTATGGGCTCCGTAGTTGGCGAGAAGATCACTCGTTTGATCGAATATGCTACCAATCAGTTTTTGCCTCTTATTCTAGTGTGTGCTTCCGGAGGAGCACGCATGCAAGAAGGAAGTTTGAGCTTGATGCAAATGGCTAAAATAGCTTCCGCTTTATATGATTATCAATCAAAGAAAAAGTTATTCTATGTATCAATCCTTACATCTCCTACTACTGGTGGGGTGACAGCCAGTTTTGGTATGTTGGGCGATATCATTATTGCCGAACCCAATGCCTACATTGCATTTGCGGGTAAAAGAGTAATTGAACAAACATTGAATACGACAGTACCTGAGGGCTCACAAACGGCTGAATATTTATTCCATAAGGGCCAATTCGACCTAATCGTACCACGTAATCTTTTAAAAGACGTTCTGAGTGAGTTATTTCAGCTCCACGCTTTCTTTTCTCTGAATCAAAATTCAATCAAGCGGATCCTTAATAAAAAAAATATATTAATTAATCAAAATATAAATTATTATTTTTTTTTTATAAAACGAGTAGTTATTTAGTTTATAGAAATCAAAGCCAAAATCCATTCTACGGATTTTGGCTTGGTAGCATTTGATGACATAAGATTTAATTGTAAAAATAATTATGCGGATCATTTTTTTTTTACCGACATTCCCGATTACTAATCAGTAAAAACCTCTATCAAAAAAAAAAGAATGCATTCCTTCTTCCGCTAAATTAAAATTAGGCAAGGAGAATAAAGCGAATTTCGCGTTCTCTTCTTATGTGTATATAATTAAATCTTATGTGTATATAATTAAAATATAGAAAATTTAAAAGTGAAAAGTACAGAATCTTGCATCTTTCGATATTTTTTTAGAATCCCCAGTTTTACTAAGACTCCCTATTCCCGGATCGGATTGTAACAAATTTTTCAGGAAGTTGTAAGAAACTCTTTCTTTATTTTATTCCATTTTATGAAATTCAAATTATAAGACAAAAACAAGATAATAAAAAAGGCGATTATCATATATATATATATTTCATGTAGAAAGATGAAAAATTATATTTATTTAGTTCGACATTCCTTGCACTTATTTTATTATATTTATATATTTTTTATTATATCACATATACTCACTTAGATATGCTTAGTATAATTCTATATGAATTATAAATAATGATTATAAGATACCTTTATAACAATATAAATAACAATATAACAATAACAGGTAAAAATAGTAAATCCAGGTATCCATTTTATGACAAATTTACCCTCTTTTTTTGTGCCTTTCGTGGGCCTAATATTGCCGGCAATTGCGATGGCTTCTTTATCTCTTCATATTCAAAAAAACAAGATTTTTTAGATATCGATATGATGGGGCTAAATCTCATCTATTTTGTTTTTTTTTTTCAAGATTTAGACTTAGACCATAACACAGATATCTATTTCTTAGAATAAAATATGTGATGTGGTTTCCCCCGAACATAAAGAAACTATTATTGTTATTCGTGTGTAAACATGATATATGAGTAAATAAATTATAGCTATTTGCAACGAAATCAAATCGGGATCGGGGCGAATGCCTTAAATGTAAAGTGAATATATCTATATGTATGTGGATATCTATAGGAAATCATGCGAAATGGATATTATTATTTTATATCTAACCAATTCGATGAATTACTCCTAAAATAAAAGTTCACATCAGAATAGTGCTAGTTGATGAGAGTTATTTCGGAAACACACAAAAAGTCAAATTAATTTGGGTTATTCTCTCAATTTCAATAAAATGCAACTAGATCTAGTATGAATTGGCGATCAGAACATATATGGATAGAACTTATAGCGGGGTCTCGAAAAACAAGTAATTTCTGCTGGGCCTTTATCCTTTTTTTAGGTTCATTAGGGTTTTTATTAGTTGGAATTTCCAGTTATCTTGGTAGAAATTTGATATCTTTATTTCCGCCTACGCAAATCATTTTTTTTCCACAGGGGATCGTGATGTCTTTCTACGGAATTGCGGGTCTCTTTATTAGCTCTTATTTGTGGTGCACAATTTCGTGGAATGTAGGTAGTGGTTATGATCGGTTCGATAGAAAAGAAGGAATAGTGTGTATTTTTCGTTGGGGATTTCCTGGAAAAAATCGTCGCATCTTCCTCCAATTCTTTATGAAAGATGTCCAGTCCATCAGAATAGAAGTGAAAGAGGGTATTTATGCTCGTCGTGTCCTTTATATGGAAATCAGAGGCCATGGCGCTATTCCTTTGACTCGTACTGATGAGAATTTGACTCCACGAGAACTTGAGCAAAAAGCTGCTGAATTGGCTTATTTCTTGCGTGTACCAATTGAAGTATTTTAAAAAATGAATTGAAACTGAAATGAAAAGAATGAATGCTTTTTTTCTTTTCAATAGAGAGATTATATCTTGTAGATTCTCTTTTTTTTGTTTTGTCAATCAATTTTTCTTTTTATCCCTTTTTGTACTTCTTAATTACCAAACGATTGGGATGCTTATAACGATAGCTTTTTTGTCTTGTTTTGGTAGTCATTTTTTTTATCAGAATCACAATATTCTTCAGAAAATTCTCTCAATTATTCCCGGACTATGCGTCGTTTTTTTTTTTCAAAAAATTGGATATTTTGATAGAAAGAGAGTTCTTTCGTTTCAAAATCTGAATAATATTTGTTACTTGAAGGGGCTCTTTCATGCATTTCTTTATTGAAAGGGGTCACTCTCTTCGAATTTTAGCAAGTGATAGATTTGGAAACAATCTCTTTATTCGAAGTGGATTCTTTTTTATTCCATTTCTGTATTATTTATAAATTCAAGTACTAACCGCTGAATCATACACAAAAAAAGCGGGGAATAGATTCGTGGGCTCGATAACTTGTAATAGAACTGATCCTTGATAGGAATATTAGTTAGTATCGTATAGCGTCAACGAATGGGGTGAGTTCATTAAAAATTCAAAGACGGAAAAATGGCAAAAAAGAAAGCATTCATTCCCCTTCTATATCTTGCATCTATAGTATTTTTGCCCTGGTGGATCTCTCTCTCATTTACTAAAAGTCTGGAATCTTGGGTTACTAATTGGTGGGATACTAGGCAATCCGAAATTTTTTTGAATGATATTCAAGAAAAGAGTATTCTAAAAAAATTCATAGAATTAGAGGAACTCTTACTCTTGGACGAAATGATAAAGGAATACCCGGGAACACATCTAGAAAAGCTTCGTATCGGAATCTACAACGAAACGATCCAATTGATCAAGATGCACAATGAAGATTGTATCCATACGATTTTGCACTTCTCGACAAATATGATCTGTTTCGTTATTCTAAGTGGTTATTCTATGCTAGGTAATGAAGAACTTGTTATTCTTAACTATTGGGTTCAAGAATTTCTATATAACTTAAGCGACACAATCAAAGCCTTTTCCATTCTTTTAGTAACTGATTTATGTATAGGATTCCATTCGCCCCACGGTTGGGAACTAATGATTGGATCTGTCTACAAAGATTTTGGATTTGCTCATAATGATCAAATTATATCCGGTCTTGTTTCTACCTTTCCGGTCATTCTAGATACAATTTTAAAATATTTGATTTTCCGTTATTTAAATCGTGTATCTCCCTCACTTGTAGTGATTTATCATTCAATGAATGACTGAAAAATGATTCACTGATCCAATTAGAATGGTTGGTTGTTACTTTGTACATAAGCAAAACATTCAAAACTGTACTTATTCTTTTTACTCATACAAGGGATTCGATTCCTCCTATATTCTATTCCATTACAATAAAATTCTTTTAGTACATAGCAGAATCATAGATAGGGAACTATACTAGACTAAGAACCTACCTAATTTTATTGTATAAATTTTCGATACCAATGATTGGACCATGCAAACTATAAATACCCTTTTTTCTTGGATAAAGGAAGAGATTACTCGATCCATTTCCGTATCGCTCATGATATATATAATAACTGGGGCACCCGTTTCAAATGCCTATCCCATTTTTGCACAGCAGGGTTATGAAAATCCACGCGAAGCGACCGGCCGTATTGT